AATCTATATGTTATCCACACATATATGAATGAGTCTATGTAAGAAAAAATTGACTGGATTGCGTTTTCCAGAGTTGCAACTATCCATTGCAAGGAATTCAGTTCTTACAGGCGAATGCTCAATACCCAAGTAGGCTTACAAAATTGATCATAATCAAGTGCTTTATGGGTCGTCTCAGACCTTGCGATTGGCCTTTATCTCCAAAAAAATATCGAGCTTTTTACATACAAAGGATTTACTTGTTACTAATATAGTCTAGCCTCTTTCATTCTTTAGATCCCCTGTCTCACTCCGCTAGTATCATAAATTGGGTCGATGCAGAGGAAATGAATGCATTTCCATACTATGAATACTATTAAGTATAAGTAATTAAAATGACTAAAACATAATATGGACTGGATTATCCCACATCACTTATTCTACTGGATCTTACGGAGCCTGTTCATGCATGGCATGATTGGGTCTGATCATAGAAAAGACTCTCTTCAAGCGAACCAGCCTATCCTCTGTTCTGTATGGGTCTTATTCGGTGGTTGGAACAAAGACACATTTGATTGTAAATTCCAATGTGGCAGATAAAAGCATATATCTGCATGGCCAAATCAATGGTTCAAGTCACACACTCCCATAATCCATTTTTTCTGTTAGGAGAATTCCCTTCAACCATTCGTGTCAAATAAATAATACAGTTTATGGAGTTGAAGAGAAATATCCAAATATATGTCTTATTTTTTTTTTTTTCAATAATCCATATTTGTAGCAATGAAATACTATTCTTCCTCCCCCAAGCGATTAATGATTGATTACAAGATCTTTATTCTCTATAAGGGACCAGAAATACCTTGCTTACGTATCATTAGGAAGTGCATTAACATAAATACGGCAGTAAGGAGAGGTAATACAAAAGTATGTAAACTATAAAAACGAGTCAAAGTAGATTGTCCCACACTAGTACTTCCGCGTAATAATTCTACCAAAGGCGATCCTATTACAGGAATAGCTTCCGGCACGCCTGTTACAATTTTTACTGCCCAATAACCAATTTGGTCCCAAGGTAAGGAATAACCAGTTACGCCAAAAGATGCGGTCAATACAGCCAGAATCACGCCCGTAACCCAAGTCAATTCACGAGGTTTTTTAAAGCCACCAGTGAGATACACACGAAATACGTGCAGAATCATCATTAAGACCATCATACTTGCCGACCATCTATGAACTGATCGGATTAACCAACCAAAGTTGGCTTCAGTCATTATGTATTGAACAGAAGCAAAAGCCTCAGTAACGGTCGGGCGGTAGTAAAAAGTCATAGCAAACCCCGTAGCCACTTGTACTAAAAAACAAGTAAGCGTAATTCCTCCTAGACAATAAAATATGTTGACATGAGGAGGAACATATTTACTAGTTATATCATCTGCAATCGCTTGAATCTCAAGACGTTCTTCGAACCAATCATAGACTTTATTGAGATAGGTAACCCAAGGGACTCCCCCTCTGAGAACCGTATATGAGAATTTCATCTCGTACAGCTCAAACAGAAACGCTCAAATCCTGGTTGAAACGGATATGTATAATAAAAAGTTCGAAATTTCTTAATCCTATAATTCAATCTTCTCTGAAGATACGAAAGAATAAAAATCCGAAAACTCTTCTTTGTCGTTATAATGCCAAAATATCAAGTCAGCTCATTAATCTTCATGTTGATCGTTACAGGCCCCTTGAATCTTCTATTTACCTATTTGCTTTGATTATTTATGTATAATGCAGTTTTACTGTTGTTTTTTTATTATTGATTGATAGGAATTCTCTTGTTAAGACCCTATGAATCGATTGAAACCTCAGATTCATACTAGAACCGCGATGATTCAATAAAACCTTCAAACTAAGTCCAAAGATTCCTTGAGTAAGAACCGTTGTATTATCACTTATTCAATTTTAATGAATAGATATAATGACTAAAAATCCAAAGAAACCTTTGTGCTTTGATCAAAATAAGCATAAACGGGAGTTTGAAAAAAGAAAAATCTTTCGATTTATACCTTCTAACTCTTTGAAAATTTTTTGGAGTCCGGCCACGAGGTCTGAATATTAAGTATGAATCATAGTTCTAATACTTCATAATATAATCTATTTTATTTCATATATTCCGTGCTCCAGATACTAGAATAACTATCTGACGAGGTAAAACCATCTCTATCAAGATCAAGATTACAGACCCATTCTCTGTACTATCAATAGGATCTATTATAACAAGTCACACACTCATATTCCGGAAATACAGAACAAAGAAATTCCGCGGTCGAACTACCAAAACAGAACGGGCTAAAAATCCGAGACCTAAATGCTTCACTTTTTGTATTGAAAAGCTGAGACTTAGTGGTTCTTATGAATCTAATTCATTGAAATTCCGTCCAGTAAAACGGAAGAATTATAAATCTCCAAAATAATAGATAGGAATATCGCAAATAGAGCCATTGCGACCCCCATCAAAGGAGTAGTTCCCCATCCAGGAGCTACTTTACCATATTCCGAATTCAATGGTTTCAATAAATCCCCTACAATAGTTCGTCTTGGACCAGGTCTAGAACTACCCTCAACGGTTTGTGTAACCATAAATCCTATTTTGTATTCATTGAGATCCGTTGACTTTGTATACCATTCCGTTGTAAATAAATGATCTTATCATAAATCCATTGTGGTCTTGAAATTATATAATAATGGAAACAGCAACCCTAGTCGCCATCTCTATATCCGGTTTACTTGTAAGTTTTACTGGGTATGCCTTATATACTGCTTTTGGGCAACCCTCTCAACAACTAAGAGATCCATTCGAGGAACACGGGGACTAGTTGAAGTAATGAGCCTCCCAATATTGGGAGGCTCATTACTTCAATTGAGATAATGAAAAATCATTTCATTTTTTTAGTTGGAACTTTAGGCGGTTCTCGAAAAAAGATAGCGAAAAAAATTATTCCTAAAGTCGAAACTAAGAGGAATGTATAAACCAATGCTTCCATAGATAGATTCGATCTTCGATCGTGGTTTACAATTATAGCTTCCATACCTGTTTATTTGGAATCGTCTCCCAGATAAAGAAAGAACAAGATTCAAAGAAAAGTGGCGATTCAAATCAAGATTTCTCCGGTACCTTATGTCAAATCACAAAAATAAAGGCGAAAAGTAACAGAACAATGTTGTATCAGACTACTTGTCTTCTTGTAGTTGGATCTCCAAGTTTTTGGAATGCTCCAAACTCCACTTGAGCATCTAAATCTGGATCAATACCAGCAAAAACATCTCTGAACAAAGTTCTAGAACCATGCCAAATGTGTCCGAAGAAGAAAAGTAGAGCAAACGAAGCATGTCCAAAAGTAAACCAACCCCTTGGACTGCTACGAAAAACACCATCAGATTTCAAAGTAGCACGATCCAATTCAAAAATTTCACCCAATTGAGCGCGTCTAGCATATTTTTTCACAGTAGCGGGATCACTATAATTGACTCCATTGAGTTCGCCACCATAGAACTCAACAGTTACACCTACTTGTTCGACACTATACTTCGATTCCGCCCTTCGAAAAGGAACATCGGCTCTAACAATTCCGTCTCCGTCTACCAAAACAACTGGAAATGTTTCAAAAAAGGTAGGCATACGACGTACAAAAAGTTCACGCCCTTCTTTATCTCTAAAGATAGGATGTCCTAACCACCCAACAGCTATTCCATCCCCGTTGTCCATTGAGCCCGCTCTGAATAATCCCCCTTTTGCGGGATTATTGCCGATGTAATCATAAAAAGCCAATTTTTCAGGAATTTTAGACCAAGCTTCGGATAAACTTTGATTTTCGGCTAGCCCAGCACCAACTCTTCGATATATTTCTTGCTGGAAGTATCCCTGATCCCATTGATAACGAGTGGGACCAAATAATTCGATGGGGGTGGTTGCCGAACCATACCACATAGTTCCAGCAACAACAAAAGCTGCAAAAAAGACAGCAGCGATACTACTGGAAAGGACGGTTTCAATATTTCCCATACGTAATCCTTTGTATAGACGTTGAGGCGGACGGACACTAAGATGGAATAGACCCGCTAATATGCCCAATGTCCCCGCTGCAATATGATGAGAGGCTATTCCTCCTGGAACAAAAGGATCAAAACCTTCCACACCCCACGCTGGGTTTACAGGTTGTACCCTTCCGGTTAGTCCATAAGGATCGGATACCCATACTCCAGGCCCATACAATCCTGTTACATGAAATGCGCCAAAACCAAAGCAAGCCACCCCGGAGAGAAATAAATGAATTCCAAAAATCTTAGGCAAATCCAAAGAGGGTTTTCCTGTACGTTCATCACAAAATATTTCTAGATCCCAATACACCCAATGCCAAATAGCTGCCAAGAAGCACAAACCAGAAAACACAATATGTGCCCCAGCCACACCTTCGTAACTCCAAATACCCGGATTCGTTATAGTTCCTCCTGTAATACTCCAACCACCCCACGAATTGGTTATTCCTAAACGAGTCATGAAAGGTATAACAAACATACCTTGTCTCCACATTGGATCGAGAACAGGGTCAGAAGGATCAAAAACTGCTAATTCATATAGAGCCATCGAACCGGCCCAACCAGCAACCAAAGCCGTATGCATTATATGGACAGATAGCAAACGACCCGGATCGTTCAATACGACGGTATGAACACGATACCAAGGCAAACCCATAGAAATACCCCTTTATCGACGAAAAATAGACACTATGTAACTTTATTGCACTAAAAAAAACTATGGTATGAACCTCCCCCTTTCGGTGGAGTATCTCGTAGAAAGGATTACTATTTGTTCTATTCTTTTAGTAATAATAATGGAACAATTCTGTTCGTAGGAACAAAGAGAAGCAAATCTATTCTATACCCGATAAGTACCAATACGCAATGGGGGGTTGATCCCATTTTATATGAGCAAATGTATACATATTTGTTCATCAGTCAAAGGACCCATTCGTAAGAATTTCCCTTCTTCATTCCGTCTTCCTTTAATTTTTTTATTTATGGACTTATCCAATCTATGGATAAAAATGGATAAAATATGATATATGATAAAGGCCGATATTATTAAGACAACAAACCCATTGTTACGCTTCCACATCAAAGTGAGATATAGTACTTATATTCTTTTTTTATTCCATTTAATGCCTATTGGTGTTCCAAAAGTACCCTTTCGAGGTCCCGGGGGGGGCGGTGCGGTTTGGGTTGACATATAGTGCGACTTGTCAGATATATTGGGTCATATGGGATTTCCCCGTTCTCTCCCCCGATCAAGATATCCTCTGTTTCGCCCAAGAAAGATTGATTGAATTATCAAAAATTTGGAGCGTGAAGTGCAATGAAGTGAAATTAAATTAGATCTATTTTTGAGGGTATTCAGATTAATATTCTCAATTAGAATAATTTATGGTTGGCTTGTTTGGACCAATAAAATAAAATATCCAGGCTCCGTTTAGAAAAAACCCATTCTATTTATAAATTCTATTTATAAATAGGAGTGATCTCAAATTGCTAATCATAATCAATCAAATAATATGATGAATACATCTAATATTTGGCATAAGACATGAAATGAATTGAAAAAAGAAAAAACAAGAAGTCGTAGCAAAAAGACGTGGTATTGGAGGCATTTGTCTTATATGTGCAAATCAAAATCGGGCAGATCTTTACTCGGAGTAGAGCATAAACCTAAAAAAAAAGAATCGAAGAATCCCATTTAAGAACAAGAAAATGACATCGTGATTTGAATTGGATCTCGATGAAACAATACATCAATGAGAAGTTAGTTCGATAAGTTTAGTGAATTTTTTTTATATTTAGTAGGTAAACGGGGCAAAATTCATCTTTCGTGAAAAATGAAAAAAAAATCCCTTTCGTTAGAAGAAAAATTAGAAAGAATCCGCAAAGAGGAAGGGCTGGAATCTACACATTGATTCTTTTTTTTTTCACGATTTTTGTTGAACCGTATGCATCAAAAGGTGCATGTGCGGCTCCTAAAGGATACAATTTTGTCCTAATCAACCGACTTTATCGAGAAAGATTGCTTTTTTTGGGTCAAGAGGTTGATAGCGATATCTCAAATCAACTTATTGGTCTTATGGTATATCTCAGTATGGAGAATGATACCAAAGATTTGTATTTGTTTATAAACTCTCCTGGCGGATGGGTAATACCCGGAGTAGCAATTTATGATACTATGCAATTTGTGCGACCAGATGTACAGACAATATGCATGGGATTAGCCGCCTCAATGGGATCTTTTATCCTAGTTGGGGGAGAAATTACCAAACGTCTAGCATTCCTTCATGCCGGGCGCCAATGAGTTTTTTTATTTGAGAGAAAAAATAAGACTATGCCTTCGCCATATGAAATATGAATATTAAGTAATAATAGCATGGCACTTTTAATTCGATATAAAAAAACTTGTTATTGTTTTTTTAAAAACATTAGATTATGTATCGAAGGGGTTGTATTGGATAAAGGGTATTTCCGATTTTATCTTTTTTATCGGGTGCCTGTTTATTTCAGCGTCACAAACTTTTTTGTTTTCACACCGAAAGGCTTTTAACACTATTTATGTTATGAAAGAGTACAAAAAAAAAAAAGAAACTTTGGGATCGCAGAATCGTAGATGAAATAAATATATAAAGCAACGGAGCCATCATAGTATTTTTTAACTCCTCAAAAAAGAAGGGTGGTTATTAGATCATTTATCGATCCGGGTTTGATAGATTCTATATTTTTCTTTGATCGAAAGTAAAATAAAAGTGAATTTTATTATAGAGCCGTATGCAATGCGCAAACGTGCCTGTACGGTTGTTCAATTCTATCTTTCTTTATTATTCTTTATCTCTTCTCGTCGACTTATCATACGATATAGAGTAACCATTTATTATGTTATATCATCAGGGTAATGATCCATCAACCAGCTAGTGCTTTTTATCAGGCGCAAGCGGGAGAATTTATTCTGGAAGCGGAAGAACTACTGAAGTTGCGCGAAACCATCACGAGGGTTTATGTACAAAGAACGGGAAAACCTTTATGGGTTGTATCCGAAGACATGGAAAGGGATGCTTTTATGTCAGCACCAGAAGCCCAAGCTCATGGAATTGTTGATCTTGTAGCGGTTAAATAAAAAAAAATAGCAGGGATTTCATCACGCAAATTTCGATTTGAGAATTTATCTTCTTACTCAGGTTTAATATTATTAAAATTAATATTAATCTAAAAATTTTAAAATATTAATATAAATATATTAATATATAATATAGAAGTAGTTCATAATCATCCGGTTAGGATCGATCTAAACCAGCTCATTATGTATACAACGATTCAACATGCCAACTATTAAACAACTTATTAGAAACATAAGACAGCCAATCAGAAATGTCACGAAATCCCCCGCTCTTCGAGGATGTCCTCAGCGCCGAGGAACATGTACTAGAGTGTATGTGCGACTCGTTCAGATCATGGGCTGGGACAAAGGAAACAATTTTTCCAGTATCAATGATCAGTACCAATGAATAGGATAGAAGAACTCCATCTACTATCTAAAAAAACTAAAAAAAAAAGGGTCTAAAAAGGGTCTATCCTTCTATTGTGTATTGTGTATCAAATTTATGATTTCCATTGGTGCAAATTCAATCACCTCAATTTTCAATTTAAAATGAGAAAAAATTCCCCATTGGTAATCCACTAAGCAGGGGAAATCTTATTTAAAAGCAGAAAAATTATGTCCTTACTCTTGCAAGAACGGACTAACAGGGTCAGCTACTCGGCTAATCTTCATAATTAAATACCGTTACCATATATGTAGATCTCATTGTGAAAGACCTTAATTCATGGATAGAGCCAAAGAGTGTGAACTGTACAAGTTAACAATAGCATTCGTTAAATGAAGGAAGGGGCTCCGGTGTATAGAGAGGACCTCACCGTTTAAGAAAAAATCATAGAAACGATGGAATCCACTATTTCTTTATACGTTTATATTTACTACTTAACTTAACTATGTTTTTTTTGACAGCTAATATCAATACAATTTCTTATTTCAAGGTCAAATGCCTAGAAAAAAAAAAAAGAAAAAAAATCGTGGTTGGGAAGGTTATAGTAGCAAAAGCCATTGGAATTTTTATTTTATACATCGGAAGAATCCGTTTTGTTATTAATAGATTAGTAAGGGGGAAAAAAGAATAACTGAAAGAAAGGAAATCAATTAGTTATTCATCAAAGTTTCATTTATTCAATGACCAGAATTAAACGAGGATATATAGCTCGGAGACGTAGAACAAAAATGCGTTTATTTGCATCAAGCTTTCGAGGAGCTCATTCACGACTTACTCGAACTATTACTCAACAGAAAATAAGAACTTTGGTTTCGACTCATCGGGATCGAAATAGGCAAAAGAGAAATTTTCGTCGTTTGTGGATCACTCGGATAAATGCAGTAATTCGCGATAACGATAATAAGGAATCCTATAATTATAGTAGATTAGTCCCTAATCTGTACAAAGAACAATTGCTTCTTAATCGTAAAATACTTGCACAAATAGCAATATCAAAAAAAAATTGTCTTTATATGATTTCCAATGAGATCATAAAATAAGGAGATTGTAAAGAATCCATCGGAATTTTTTTTTATGAGCTCCCTGGAGAATGAACTCCGGGAAGGTAGAATAGAAATTAAATTAGTAAAAGTGGATTTTTCGAACAAAAAAACATTGTTTGAGTTCGGACTGGAATTTTGACTCAATTGAAGAGTAAGCCTATTTATTATTTATATTTATTATTTATTTTGGGGTCTAAGACCAGTAGCTCTGGCGGCCGACTCGCTTCTTTCAAATTGTTTTTCATTATTAAGAAAAGGTAACGAAGATAAAATACGAGCTTGTTTTATAGCAATAGTAATTAATCGTTGTTGTTTTAAGGTCACTCTATTCACTCGTTTAGATAATAGTTTTCCTTGTTCACTAATAAATCGACAAATTAAACTCATATTTCTATAACCAATCTGATCCCCCGATTGGATCGGCGGTAAACGCCTACGAAAAGATCGCTTGAATTTAAGAAAGAGTCGCTTAGATTTATCCATGGTTTGTTTATTCCTTATCCCGAAAATCCTATTTCGTTCGATCGGATCAAAAAAAAATGCTTTTAGTTTTAGAATTAAGAAATAGGATTTCTTTCTATTCTATTTAAATATATGTTAGATAGATAGAATATGCCATTTTTCGTGTTCCTTGGAAGGGTGATACACAGGCGGTCGGTTCGATCTATTTCTTTATCTCCCCGTGAATCGTATGTTTGTAACAATAGGTACAGAATTTTCTCAATTCCAATCGACTAGGTGTATTGTGTCGATTCTTTTGAGTAATATATCTGGAAATGCCTGTTGATTCTTTATTAATATCGTTATTAATATCGTTATTAATATCGTTATTAATATCGTTTCGAACACAACTGGTACATTCTAAAATAACCTGTACTCGGACATCTTTACCCTTGGCCATGAACCTCCTTTGAGTTTTTTATTCACTCAACTCTTCCATTTTGATTTTTATTTTCCGGTGCGAAGCGAAGAAGAAGAAAGGAAAATCAAAAATGGAAGAGTTGAGTGAATAAAAATCAAATTCTGAACGATTTCGTTGCAATCAATAATCAATATAGTAATAACTAATAAGTAATAAGTAAGACAACGGTTTCGAATTCTAAAAAAAGGGTCTAAAAAAAAAGATGAGGGGGGGGGAAGTATTAGTCACAGATATTTGATTGTATCTCTAATTTTCTTCACCCCTTCCCATGTCAATAACTAGAATGAAAAAAAAGGGAATGTCAACGCATCTGGAAATAAACGATTGATCTCTATCAATAGACCTGCTAAAGCCCCGAACCATAAAGTACTTAGTACCGGTGCCACGGAGAGATATGTTTTTAGATCTCGCATTTTAAATACTCC